TTCTTTTTCAAGGTGATACCCGTGCATACTTTCCTAAGTCAATTCTATCCCGATCTAAACCTCTTTGTCTGGCAACTCATCACGTTAAGAACCTTATTGAGTGACAAAACTTCTGTACCGTGTAATGGGATTGGAAGAGTTATTACATGCTTGAGTGACAGCGATTTCCTTCCTTAGTCTTAGCTCGATACCTTGACCTTACTTAACTCACCTGAACTGGAATAGAGAGCAGAAAGACAAGATTGAAAGATTCGATTCTAACATACCTTACCTTCATCTCTTCTCCTTCTATGTAATGACATTTGGTAGTCTTAAGAACTCAAATATAGGGAATAAGGTCAATCTCATTCTATTTCTCCGTTTTCTTTACTTAGAAAAACTCATTCTTGCTTGCCTTGAGAGAAAGCCCATTCCTTGCTTTCCAGAGTGGAGTCTTCATACTAGGCCCACTTATGTACCTGTCGTATAAGTATCTAGCTCATCCTTAGTGTGAGGCACCGGGGATCCTTCTTCACCGAACCTAGTGGTGGGTTGCTTTGACAACCTTGTATTCCGCTTTCTTCTTCCCTCTACAACTAGCATAGCATTCGAACCAGAGGAAATGATTTGACTTCTAAACCTGATTGATGAAAGAAAGTTCGTACTGTTGACTTGATGAGGGTTATCTTTATCTCGGCGCTGCTTTCATTCTTGTTCAACAAGACGTAGCGGATCCGATCTAAGAAGATGATACTGACCGCGCTGAGGAGTTGGGATCTTGAGGTGACTACCCAAAGGATGTAGAAACAATCTAAGATCGTATTTAGTGCCTACTTATATTCCATCCATATAAAAGCAGCGGGCAAGGCAACAAGTGAGAGCAGCCCGATCTTGAAGCTTTAGTTGGAGGACAAATAAGCAGCTTATTTGCTTTGCTAGAATAGACTCTTAGATGGGCAGAATGCCACATTTCAGTCTATTGGGACCTAGAGACGATACAATCTTGACTTTATTTCAAAAGCTTGAACGTGGCGAGAGGTAAATAGAGGCCAATCAAACACGTTTTAAGGCATAGTGAAGGGGGAAGACGAGTCGGATCCCATGGACAGGCTTTGAAAGTGGATAGATAAAGTACTATCATAGAATCGACATTTGTTGCGGTTGTATTTATTGAATTCAATTCAACTCAAGTGGGCAAGGGAGGGTTGGTAAACGTAGAGAGATAGTAGCTTTAGCCACTTTATCTTCTCTCCTGATTGTTGTCTAAGTCTAGATCCTAGCTAGCGCATACTTGCATCTGTTATTACAGAAAGGGCTTGATCCCTTTCGAGCAAACTTCACTGCCAACAAGAGAAAGAAGAGGCAGAAGGTATGAAAATAATCACTTAGAGAAAGAAGAGTATGGCATCTCTGCTTTATGCTTTTTAGTTCAAGTAGGTAAGCCAGTCAGCAAGCCTATTCATTCCATGCAAGCAAGCTAGCCAAGGGGCCGTAGGCTTTCAAAGAAGATCCTTCCCCGCTGTCTGTCCTTTTTGAATCTCTTCTCTAAGCCAGTAGGCAGGCAAGTTTCGTTTTAGCCGCTTCCTTTCCTTTTGGGAAGAATGGTGTCCAAGAGTTGCGTCAATCTTCCTATTTTCGTCAATCGTGCTATAGTTCTTATAAAAATGAGAGAACATTGATCCATTACCTCAATACCATTCAAGAGTTACGGGATATGGAAGCTCTTCTTCGACTAGATTGCTCGAAATCGTATACATCTTTCAACAAGGCGCGAAGCGGGGGAAGGAAGCATATGGCATAAAAGGAAAAGAGGCTGTACGTGAAACGGTACTCAGACGAAAGTGCTATTTCTTGGCCATTGGATCAGCAAGGGTGTGATTCAGATGGATCAAGAGAAGATCAGGTCTGTTGTGGACTGGGAAGTGCCGAAGAAGGAGAGAGCAGTAACAGCAGATAGTGGAACAGAACTAGCAGCAGATAGGCATTCAGTTAGTTAGCTTGAAAACAGACTCGTAGTTAGAAATCAGATGCTTCCTCTCTTCTCCTTCGGACCCTCGATTCTCCAGTTTACAGAGCGTGTTTGTTAGCCCGAAAAGACCCAATAAATTCGAGGTGGATCCCCGGCACATCGGTTTTGATTCCTCTTCCTATTCCTCGTCGTCCTTGTCGTCGTCTTCATCTTTGTCTTCTTCGGAGCTATATTCGGATGTAGATTTGGAATTGAGTGGTGGTTAACATCCTAAATGGGGTCGCTTAGTTGTTTTCGTGTGAGGGGAATCTGGCACTTTGACACGGCTCCTTCTGGTAGATAGAAAGCTAGCTCGGGAACCTCTTACCTTACAGTCTTAACCTTCGTGCCTCTCACTTCTAAGGAGTCCTTCTGACCTCTCACTTTGGTCTTAACCTTCTGACCTCTCACTTTGGTCTTAACCTTCGTGCCTCTCACTTTGGTCTTAACCTTCGTGCCTCTCACTTTGGTCTTAACCTTCGTGCCTCTCCATTTTTTCCTATTCCATTTTGACGCTATGAAATCCTGAAATTGGAGACAAAAACTCGCATCTAGCATAGGGCGAAAGTAAGCCTCGGAGTTTTGAGATTATTATCTTATATTATGTAAAAAGGAAAACTATATAAATTAGTTGCATTTTCTCGTTATTTTTCGTAGCAAATGGGACATTTTTAGGAGTAGGATCAAAAAGGTAACATATTTCTTTGAACATGCGGGAATTCCGAAACCAAAGGGTTCACTAGTGGGTTCACTAGGCAGGCAATACAATACCGGTCGAGCACCTTCTTACTTCTCACAAGTAAAATACTAAAGTAAAGGATATCTCAGATATCTCACAAGTAACGAGTATATAAATTCCCTCTCCTGATTGTCTCGTTAGAAACCCCCCTCGTTCCTCGTACCTAAAGGCCCTCTACTGGACTTTTCTTTCGACCTATTATTCCTAATGGTCAACACTGTAGACCTCTACTTGAGGAAATAGCTGCTAAAACCAAAGCAAATAGAACGGAAAGGTAACTGGTTACCGACTCTCTTTCCTGGCTCTTATCTGTAAAGGGTCTTATCCGACCTCTGAGTTCATATGACAGGTTATGCATCTGAGTAACTAACCCTCTCCTTAATCGATATGGAGCATTTTCACGGCAGTGGAGAGCACCTCATGTATGTTTCCCTTGAGAGGTTTATTGTGCCGTGTCTTAAACCCCAGTTTTCATGTCCAAATACTGACTTCTTGTAGCTATCCCTCAGGATAGTGCTCAATATACTCAGGATAGTTATGAGATACTCCGGCTAGTTATGTTATGAGGTTTATGAGCTCTACTCCGAATAGTTAGAAAGTTTCTGAGCTCTACTCCGGATAGTTATCCAGAATGGGAGGTAACCGTAACCTCAATAGAGTTATACAGCATCCGAGCTCTGTATAGTTAGACATCAAATGGGCTCCGATAGAGGTAGAAAGTTGTCGATATCTCTTGATTCGAGATCTATCGCGCTTCAAAAGGTTTTCCCCCGTACCCCCAAACCCTATAGCCGCGGAGCTCGTGACCACACGTGCTCACTCATTAGCTACAGTTATCCTCAATCTTTAGCTACTTCCTATGGACTATAACTGAGTGGGATAGTAGCTAGCTGGACTTACAACGCAAAACAAATAGCTTACCTCTCTACTAACTCAGTATTACCAAAGTATATACACTAACTAGAACTTGCTATTACCTATACGCCGCTATTAACTCCCTATCCCTAAGACAAACGGCAGGCAAACCTTACTAACTCAGTAGAGAACAAAGAGCTATACCTCATCTCATATTACCGTTGTGAATTCATACCCTTTCCCAACGAAACTAACTACCGCAAGAACTCATCCCGTATCTAATCAGGAACAAAGGAACTAAACAAACCAATATGGACGTAATCCATCTATTAGCTACAGGTATGGATATACCCTATACTAACTAGTAGAGAGCTATTATCTATACTATACTAGATATTTCCGTACTAAGAGAAACATGCCGGGAAACCAAGAGCTACCCTGAAAAACTCCTAAGACAAACCAAAGGGAACTAACTCATATTATCTAGATCAATACATTCGCTTCGCACCTTATCCCTAGTAGCCGTTACACTCGGTGACAAAAGGAGGGCACTCGCGTAACTACACTTGCTTATCCCTAGTAACTATACCTCGAACTACCAACTCGGGAACAAAGGAACTAAACTAACTCATATGCACTAAATCATTCTATTAACTCATATGGACTAGATCATTCTATTAACACCTAGCGTCAAAAGTCTGATCTCTACGGCACTCAGTATTACAAAAGTATATACCGAAACCATCATACTACCTACCTAGAACCTCTAACCCATCTACTACAACATATCTAGTACGTTGCTCTTGCCTTGTGTTGGAGCTTCCTTTGTTTCACAATTCACCGGCTTACTTGGTTGACTAGCTGACAAAAGAATTCGATATTATATATAGATAGAAAGATTAGCTACAGCGGACATGTAATACTCTATTCTCTGACCGAAACAACTAACTGTATTCCTTGGTTTGTTGAGCTGAATGAAGTGTAATACCTGTAATACGCCGCTTACCTTACTTAGGAAAGAAAAAGGAATAGCTTACCTTACTAACGTTAGCCTTACTTCCCCTATACTACTACAACAGTTTAGCTACTATCTATGAATCATTCATTACCTAAGTATTTTAACTAACTGACTATCACTAGCTATTACCTCTCACTATCTATCACCGGACTAAGAGAAACATTTTAGGGAAAGGAAACTTTATCAACTTTTTTTGCAACTTACTAGGGAACGGAACAAAGAGGTATAGCTCATATGGAGGGAGATGCAGCTCATGATAATTCTATTAACGAAGATTACCTAGATCATGATAATGATAATTCTATTAACTCATATGGACTAGACAATTCTATTTCAAGATATATTATATCCTTTAGCTACTCCCTGAGTGATAAAAGAAAGTAGCTCACTCACTACGCTACACCTATGCTTTCCCTGGGAAGTCTACCTTGAACCCTGAAACTACTGACTTTCTTTCCTTGCTTTGTTTCACAACTGTGTTATGTTAGTGTTAGCTTCCTTTGTTTCACAACATTCCTGTCTGTAATCCTATCAACGCTAGCTACATTTATTTGCTTTCTTTACTACTTTCTACAAACTTTACTACTAAGTACAACGAAACAACCCATTCATTATCGTTGTATATACACTAACTATCACTTGCTATGGACTATACTGGCTTATCAAGGCAAAGCAAAACCTAGGGAGTACTTTCTTTCCTAAGTTGCCTAGCTGGATGTTAGCTACAGGTATGAGAAATCGCTGGATGTTAGCTACAGGTATGAGAAATCTTATAAGGCTAGCTGCATTGTCCCAGTGTATGAGAAATAAGGCTAGTTGATAGACGAAGGAACAAAGGAAAGGAACAAACAAATATGGACGTAATCCATCTATTAGCTACAGGTACTACGTCCTATACCCGAAACTCAACTATTAGTATTAGAGAGCTATTACCGTAACTATCTATCACCGGACTAAGAGAAACGAAAGGAAAACCAAGAGCTACCCTGAAAAACGACTCAAAAAACCCTTAGAAAGAAACCTCATATTACCGTTATCAATCAATTATATGGACTAGAGATTGAGAAATCAATTCGATTGTTATATCCTTATCCCTATACACTCTACCTCGAACTACGAACTCGGGAACAAAGTAGCTTCGTTGATTAAGATAGACTTTGGAAAGAGGGAACAAAGTAGCAAACTTCGTTGATTAAGATAGACTTTGGAAAGAGGGAACAAAACGAACCCTGTAATTACCTATCCATTACCTAAGGATAGTCAAAAACTGTAGCTTTCCATTACCTCAGGAAGAGATATGAATAACCGCTCCCTATGGTCGAGTTCTTCGGGCCTCTTTATCGAGATATGAATATGAATAACCTCTTTTCGAGATATGAATAACCGTGGATGGGAAGAGATATGAATAACCGCTCCTTTATAGTCTCGCACTTTGTGCCTCTTCCTTCCGTCGAGTTTATGTTTATAAAAACCTCTTCCTTCCGTCGAGTCCCTTGGACCTCATCCAGAGAAATAACTACCTCTGGACTCTGGACTACTAAGAGTAATAAATCTAATTCCTACAATGAATTACGTCTTCCCTGGAAACTTACAAGTGGAGCAATAGATAAATAAACCGATCCTTGAAGTCGAGCCAAAAGGACCTCTCCTTGAAGTGAAGTTGAGCCCCCTTTCTACCTCTCCCGGAAAGTCGAGTATATAAATAAACCTCTCCTTTCTTCATTCAGTCGAGTAGTACCTATGCCGCCCTATACTGGAAAATCAAGCACGATAGACTTCTTCCCTAAAGGTCGAGTCAAGAGGACAAATACTGATTGGATTGTCTCCAGCTCCAGATTGTCATTGTCTAAACTTCTCCCAAGTCAAATACTTTCAGTCAAGCAAAATACTTGAAGTCTCGCACTTTGGTATCTCCGAAACGAAACATGTTGTTAACTTGCTAAGTTGCTAACTTTCGACCTTTCTACCTGGAGTAGAGCAAGGAAAGGAAATAGCTGCTTTAACCGTCCGGAAATAGAATGGATAAGGGAAATAGCTGCTTTAACCGTCCGTCATGGCTAAGGGAAATAGCTGCTTTAACCTAAGTAAATGTCATGGATAAGGGAACTGGTTACCAACTATCTTTCCTAAAGGAAAGCCTCTTATCTGACCTCCTAGTTGATATGAAAGGTTCCGTATATCCTGATGAGACTATCTCCTTAACGGCTAGAGGGCATTTTAACAAGAGTTCTGGCATCCTCGTTACTGTTTGCCTATCGAGGTATCTTTCAAGTGTTTTGTCTTAAACCGCAGTTTTCCTGTCTTATCTTAAACCCCATCTAGGACAAATACTGATTGGAGCTATCCTGAGGGATAGTGCTCAATATACTTCGGACTTCGGACTTCAGATAGTTATGAGGTTTATGAGCTATACTCCGTTATCCATCATTGGAGGGAACCTCAATAGAGACAGCAGTAGAGGAAATAGAAATCTCTGTGTAGTTATCAAATGGGCTCCGATAGAGTGAGTTATAGTTATAACAAAGGAAAGCAAATAAAAGAAACAGCTCTTCCCTATCCTATGTTCTTAACTTGGTACCTCAACGGCACAGTCAACAATAAATAAATTACCTCTTAGTTTCCTTAGGAAAAGTATGTAATAACCCGACTTTATAGAGAGTTTGAAGATTATTTGCTACTATTTATGTCATTTAGAAAACGTAAGAAATGAGTTATGAAAACCCGTTCTTTTGCGTTACTTTTTATCCAATTTGCGTTACTTTTTATCCAAAAGGAGGAACAGGATCAAAAAGGTAACTAATTTCTTTTCTGAGATGAGACTCTTCAATATCAATAGAAACCTGTGGATTCACTACACTGGGCAATACAATAACTCTCACTTCTAAGGAGTAATAAATACCTCTTCTTTCGGTCGAGTAATAAATACCTCTCGCTATGCTCGAGCCCCTTTGGGCCTCTCACTTCTAAGGAGTAATAAATATCGTTTCAACGGAACTCACTTCCCTGACCAACCTCTCCCTTCGGTCAACACCAAAGGGCTGAATCCTTCTAAGAGTGCTTCGCCCCTCATCCAGAGATATGAATAACCTCTTCTTTTCACTCAACAATCAATTCCCTCTCTTGATTTATTAGCTACAGTATTCTCAATCGCCGGGTCGGCTCACAACAGAACAAAGGAACAACAGAACAAACAAGAGATTAGATTCTAAGAAGAGTGCTGAAACCCGCTTCGCTAACCTCGCAGCCTTGTCCTTGTGTTGGACTGGCTTCCTTTGTTGAACAATTGTATTGACTTACTTTGTTGAACAACTGTATTGACTGACCGAGAACAACATTCATTCCTTAGTTGACTTGCTCACCGGAAACGTAATTACAGGAATACTAGCTAGCGGACTATCGGACGGACTATCCTAACAACTATCTATGGACTATACTAACTAGTTTACTGATAAAGGAAGGTTCCCACTCAGCTATCCAATCGAGAAACCGGACAATGAAGAAACAAGAACAACATTACCTCAATCGCCGGGTTAGGGTGGCTCACACAGGAACAAGATATTTTATGAGATAGAGTGCTGATATTAGCCTAAGTATGAGAAATCTTAGAAGGCTCACACAGGAACAATGAAATATGTACTCAACTTGTCTGGTGGAATACAAAGTCGTAGATGTACTCTTATGCATTACACCTTACTCGTAGTAAAGGAAAGGGAATGAACGGCGTATCCATTAGAACTTAGTACAGAGGGATTCTATTACGATTATTCATTCAAAGATTACCCAATCCAGTAGCCACTCTAACTTCATTCAGTCGTCCAGTTCGCTTGTGCCAAGCAGCACTCCGCACGTCGTTAACTTCGGCTCTATATTCCCTCCCTCATTCCTCTCCTTACAGTCGAGTTACTACGTTACTACGTTACTACGTTCCTAGAGCTACACCAATACAATCCAATACACCTAGGTTTGTTAGTTAGCTGACTCGCTGATCGGAACAACAGGATATATTGATTGACTAGTTGACATACCGAGTTAGATGACATACACCTAACTGACATACCGAGTTAGATGACATACCTAGTGGAGTTACCTACCATACTGATTGATCTATCTACCTAGCTGACATACCGAGTTACCTATCGAGTTAGTTACCGTAGGAGTTACTAGCTACTGCTTTCCTGTATACTGAGAAACGGACCACTACCGTCCGGATAGTAACTAACTAACTAGAACTAGCTATTACATGGACTAAGAGCCGCTATCACCTCCCTAATAGAAACGGCAGTTGCCGGGAAACCTGTATAACTCACTAGATCAAAGAAAGAGCTAAACCTCATCTCATATGGACTAAGTTCATTCATACCCGAAACCCAACGAAACTAACTACCTAGAGATAGAGACAGAAATCCCGTATCTAATCAGGAACAAACTGAATATGAATATGGAGATGCAGCTCATGATAATTCTATTAACTCCCTATGGACTATCTCATTCTATTAACTCATATTACCTATAACTCTCACAACTGCTCTTTCTGGAGTTTCTCTGTTTCGTTGCTTGACTGAGAAGAGCTTCTAAGACTAGCTGACATTAGATTAGAACTTAGTTGACTAGTTTACTAGTTTCATAGCTGACATTGGAACTTGAGGTTACATCCGCAACTCACTATTACTAGAGTGGAGAGCGCAACCCTGTACTAACATAGAGCCGCTACCGCTACTTGAGTGACAAAAGGAAAGGAGATAACCTCATTAGCTATAACTACTGTATTAGCTATAACTACTGTATTGGCTCGAACTACTGTATTAGCTCGAACTACTGTATTAGCTCGAACTACTGTATTTTGTAGAACTACTGTATTAGCTCGAACTACTGTATTTTGTAGAACTCCTGTATTTGGTAGAACAACTATGAAGAACTGTTATCTCTTCTCTCAAACCTTCAAAAACCAACTATTCGAATACTAGCTTCCTGTTAGCTACAGGTATTGTATTCTTAATCTTAGAAGCCTAGCTTTAAGTTACCTTACCGGACGAGTTACTAGGTACTGCAAACCTTACTCCAAGGAAACGGACCATTACCATAGTATATCCACTAACTGACTATGACTAGCTATTACCTCTTCTTTCTAAGGAGCCCTTCGTACCTAAAACTATCACAAACCCCCTTCCTCGGCACTAGCAGCTATCCTCATGTATGTTTCCCTATCGAGGTTTGGTTTCTTTCAAGTGTCTTAAACCCCAGTTTTCATGGACAAATAGAACCTTCTTCTAGCTATCCCTCAGGAAAGTGCTCCGGATATTGCTCAATATACTCTGGCTAGTCTAGTTATGAAGTTTCTGATATGAGCTATACTGCGTGGAGTTATTCAGTTTCTGAGCTCTACTCCGTTATCCAGAATCCG